TAAAGAGACATACTCTAAAAATAGCCCAGTTTATGAAAATTCTTATCTTGATGGAAATCAAGAAAATTTTAAGTTAGAAATAAAAAAAGATAAAGAAGATAAAAACCTCTTTTTCGGGTTTGAAAAACCTCTTGTGACTCTTCTTTTTGACTATAAACGATGGAATCGTCCATTGCGTTATATAAAAAAAAGAAAGAATTCATTTGTAAGAATAAGAATGAATCTAAGAAAATTTGAAAACCCTGTAAGAAATGAAATGTCACAATATTTTTTTTATACATGCCGAAGTGATGGAAAACAAAAAATATCTTTTACATATCCACCAAGTTTGTCAACTTTTTTTGAAATGATACAACAGAAGATTCTTTTGTGCACGACAGAAAAGCTATTTTCAGAAGAACTATATAATCATTGGGTTTATACCAATGACCAAAAACGAAACAACCTAAGCAACGAACTTATCAATCGAGTTGAAACTTTAGACAAGGGGTCTCTTGCTATAGATGCACTGGAAAAAAGAACCAGATTGTCCAATGATAAGACTAAGCAAAAATGCTTACCTAAAATGTACGATCCTCTTTTGAATGGACCCCATCGTGGAACAGAAAAAATTTTGTGTTCAAATTCTATTGAAAATTCCAGAGAAACTTTTTGGATAAATAAACTTCAGGATATCCTTACTACGGATTACCGAGAATTTGAAGAAAAAATAGATACATTTGATGAAAAGTCATTATTCACAGGTAAAAGAAAAGAAATAAAGAAAGAGGTCCCTCGATGGTCATACAAATTATTTTGCCCTTTGGACGAACTAGTAGAAGACGAGTTCATCGAGGAATTTAATATTCGTCTAAGAAAAGTGCAAGGTATAGAACTGTGTAACGTTAAGGAGATGAATAGAGAAACTAAGACTACTTTCTTTCATCCATATCTAGATGATTTGATTGTTGTATATTTTCCTGAAGAAGTGGATTTTCGTCGCAATATAATCAAAGGATCCATGCGTGCTCAAAGACGTAAAATGCCTGTTTGGAAAACGTCTCAAACTGCGGATTCCCCGCTTTTTTTGGGCAGAAGAGAGACTTTTTTGTCCAAAATGTTGAAAATTTTTAGGAGTATTTTTAGGAGTAAGGGCGCGGAATTAAGGACTTACGATTATGGCGAGAAAGGGTCGATAAAAACGATGGATATAGATAGAACTAGAAAAGAAGGGTGGAATAACTACTGTAAGCAAGTAAAAAAACATTGGAAAAATACTCGACATGGTTATATAATAAGGGGTTCTTTATTAGTAACTCAATCAATTCTTAGAAAATATATAGTATTGCCTTTGTTGATAATAGCCAAAAATTTTGGGCGTATACTATTTTTTCAACCCCCTGAGTGGTACGAGGATTTTGAAGAGTGGAAAAGAGAAAGACATTTTAACTGCACCTATAGCGGTGTTCAATTAGCAGAAGGGGAATTTCCTCGAAATTGGTTATTCGAAGGTATTCATATAAAGATCCTATGTCCTTTTTATCTGAAACCGTGGCACAGATCTAAGCTACAATCCTATCATAGAGATTCAATGCCGAATTTTTATTTTTTAACAATTTTTGGAAAGGAGACTAAACACCCTTTTGGTTATAGCCGAAGACGACCTTCCTTTTTTAAACCTATTTGGAAACACCTTCAAAAAAAACTTAAAAAGAGGAAAAATCGAAGTTTTCCAGCTCAAGAAATTATAAAAGAACGAACAAAAAAGTTTCTAAAGGGATTAAATGAAAAAACAAGATGGGTTATGAAAATAAAAATAGTTCGATTTATAAAAAGAATAATGAAAGAGTTTGCAAAAGTAATTCCATTATTTGGATTAAAGGAAGTATATGAATCAAATAAAAATAATTTGATAATAAGTAATCAGATGATTCATGAACCGGCCATTCAAATTAGATCCGTGGATTGGACAAATTTTTCACTGACAGAAAAAAAGATCAAGGATCTGACTGATAAGACAAGTACAATCAGAAATAAAATCGAAAAAATGTCAAAAGACAAGAAAAACATATTTTTAACTACGGATATAACCATTAGTCCTAACGAAACAAGTTGTGATGATAAAAGATTAGAATCGCCGAAAAAGATTTGGCAGATATTAAAACGGAGAAGTGCCCGACCAATACGTAAATGTCACTATTTTATGAACATTTTTATTGAAAGGATATACATAGATATCTTTGATATCTTTTTACGTATCATTATGAATATTCCCGGAATCAATGTAGAAATTTTACTTAAATCAAAAAAACAAATTACTGATAAATACAGTTCCAATGATGAAACAAATAAAAAAAGAATTGATGAAAAAACTAAAAATCCAATTTATTTTTTTTCGACTATAAGAAAAAGAAAGTCTATTTTTAATAAGAATTCACAGATTTTTTGCGACCTCGCTTCTTTGTCACAGGCATATGTATTTTACAAATTATCACAAACTCAAGTTATCAACAAGTATCACTTGAAATCCGTATTTCAATATCACGGAACAATTCCTTTTATAAAAGATAGAATAAAATATTTTATTGGAGCACAAGGAATATTTCATTGCGAATCAAGGCATAAGAAACTTCACAGTTTTGGAATGAATGAATGGAAAAGCTGGTTAATGGGTAATGATCACTATCAATACGACTTATCTCAGACTATATGGTCTAGATTACTACCACAAAAATGGCGAAATGGAATCAATCAAAGTTTTATGGTTCAAAAAACAAACCCAAGAAATTTCGATTCATATAAAAAAGACCAATTAATTCATTACGAGAAACAAAACAATTATGCAGTGAATTCATTATGGATCCAAAAAAAGAAATTAATAAAAAACTACAAATATGATCTTTTATCAAATAAATATATTAATTATGAATATGAAGATAAGAAGGGTTCATATATTTATGGGTTTCCATTACAAGTAAACGCAGCCCGAGGGATCCTCTATAATAGAGATAATCCTGAATTTGATTATTTACCCGCAGATATAGATCTTAGTAATTATCTACGAAAAGATTCTATTATTGATAGGAATCAAAATTCGGATAGGAAATATTTTGATTGGAGAGCTTTTAATTTTGGGCTTAGAAAAACGAGCGATATTGATGAATGGACAAATGCCAGTACCAACATAAAAAAAAATACTAAGACTCGTTATTATTATTATCAAATAATTGATAAAATTGATAATAATAATAATCTTTTTAATCTCACAATTCATAACCAAAACCAAATCAACCCAGCAGCCAATCAAACAAAAACATCTTTTGACTGGAAGGGAATGAATGAAAAAAGACTAAATGGGCCTATATCAAATTGGGAACCTTGGTTTTTCCCAGAATTTTGGTTATTTTATGATGTATATAAGACTGAGCCGTGGATCATACCAATCAATTTACTTCTTTTTAATTCGAATATAAAAGAAAACAATCTAACAATCACCCAAAAGCTAAAAAAATGGCTTGAATTAGCGAATCTAAATCAAGTTGAATTAGAGAATCTAAATCAAGAAGAAAAACAAGAGCCAATCCCAGGATATCTTGGATATGATCCATTAGAAGACTATGTTGAAGAAGATTTGTGGGGATCAGACTCAGACGTTCTTGAATACATCGAGGAAACTAAATATATTTCCCGGTTGATGTTAAAACTCTTCCTGAAAAGATATTTTCTTTTGAAATTTCAATTGAAAACGACTTTTTCTTTGAGCCAAACAGCAATCAATAATTTAAAGATATTTTGGCTACTCCTTAGATTAAGAGATCCAAATGAAATGGCTGCAGCCTTTATTCAAAGAGACGAAATAAATCCGATTCCAATGCTGATTGGAAAGCCAGAGTTTATGACTTTTTTCAATTTGGAAAAAGGGGGACTATTGATTATTGAACCAACTCGGCTATCCACAAAATGGGATGGACAATGGATCATGTACCAAACCATAGCTATTTCACGGGTGCATAAGAGTCAGCACCAAACTAATCGAAGATGTCAAGAAAAAAGAAATGTTGATAAGAATGGTCTTAATGATTTTATTGTTCCTGAAAATATTTTATCTCCTAGACGTCGTAGAGAATTGAGAATTCAAATTTGTTTAAATTCGAGAAATGTCAATGTTGGGGATAGAAACCAAGTATTTTGCAATGGGAATAGTGCAAGGAACTGTGGTGAATTTTTTTTTGAGGATAAGCATCCTGATGTAGATATAAATAAATTTATTAAGTTAAAATTATTTCTTTGGCCCAATTATCGATTAGAAGATTTAGCTTGTATGAATCGCTATTGGTTTGATACCAATAATGGTAGTCGTTTCAGTATGTTAAGGATACATATGTATCCATGATTGATAATAAGTTGATGGTACATTTACATGGATCAAGTGGCATATCTGGCCGGTATAGTAGATGAAGACAAACAAATATACACACACGCCTTGTGTTATATTCTATTCTGGTACATGATACTGATTCAATGAATTTATCTTAGCTTAGCAATTATATCTAGTAATGAGTCGTCATAATCTTCTTATCTTAAGTTCAAATTCTTCTCTTTTGTGGGTTCTAAATGTACCGCCCTTTTGTATCCACATCCAAATAAAATTGAAAATTGATTAATTACATTTGAATTCGATAAAAAAAGAAGTATATGAATAAATACAGATTTTTGTGTATTGTATAAGAAATTAGAATGACTGGCATTATTATTACTGATCAGTAAAATCCATATCTGTAAAAAAAAAAGGGGGGGGAACAAATTCTTTTTATGGTAAAAAATTTATTAATTTCAGTTATTTCGCAAGAAGAAAAAGAAGAAAATAAGGGGTCTGTTGAATTTCAAGTATTCAGTTTCACCAATAAAATACGTAGACTTACTTCCCATTTAGAATTGCACAGAAAAGACTATTTATCTCAGAGAGGTCTACGGAAAATTCTGGGAAAACGTCAACGGCTGCTGGTTTATTTGTCAAAGAAAAATAGAGTACGTTATAAAGAATTAATTAGTCAATTGGATATTCGGGAGCCAAAAACTCATTAAGTGAATTTTAAGATTAGTTTTGAATTATTGGATTTATTAGATTTTTATTATTTTCTATTATACTTTAAATATTAAAATCTTATTATAGATATATTTATTATTATTATAATTTGATGAATTTCATTTCGGTTTCAGCACTTCATGGAATAATGAATCGGGGAAAAAATATATGACTGTACCAACTACAAGAAAAGACCTCATGATAGTCAATATGGGTCCTCACCACCCATCAATGCATGGTGTTCTTCGACTCATCGTTACTCTAGACGGGGAAAATGTTATTGACTGTGAACCCATATTGGGTTATTTACACAGAGGGATGGAAAAAATTGCTGAAAATCGAACAATTATACAATATCTTCCTTATGTAACACGCTGGGATTATTTAGCTACTATGTTTACAGAGGCAATAACGGTAAATGGACCAGAACGGTTGGGAAATATTCAAGTACCGAAAAGAGCGAGCTATATTAGAGTAATTATGCTAGAACTGAGTCGTATAGCTTCTCATTTGTTATGGCTCGGCCCTTTTATGGCAGATATCGGCGCGCAGACTCCTTTCTTCTATATTTTCCGAGAAAGGGAATTGATATATGACCTGTTCGAATCTTCGACAGGTATGCGAATGATGCATAATTATTTCCGTATCGGAGGGGTAGCTGCTGATTTACCTTATGGCTGGATAGATAAATGTTTTGATTTCTGTGATTATTTTTTAACAGGGATTACTGAATATCAAAAGCTTATTACGCGTAATCCCATTTTTTTGGAACGAGTTGAAGGAGTGGGCATTATTGGTGGAGGAGAGGCAATAAATTGGGGCTTATCAGGACCAATGCTACGAGCGTCCGGAATTGAGTGGGATCTTCGTAAAGTCGATCATTATGAGTGTTACGACGAATTTGATTGGGAAGTACAATGGCAAAAAGAAGGAGATTCGTTAGCTCGTTATTTAGTCCGAATCAGTGAAATGGCGGAATCCATAAAAATTATTCAACAAGCTCTGGAAGGAATTCCAGGGGGGCCCTATGAGAATTTAGAGGTACGGCGCTTTGATAGAACAAAGGATTCCGAATGGAATGAATTTGATTATCGATTCATTAGTAAAAAACCTGCGCCTACTTTTGAATTATCTAAACAAGAACTTTATGTAAGAGTGGAAGCCCCGAAGGGGGAATTGGGAATTTTTCTGATAGGAGATCGGGGTGTTTTTCCCTGGAGATGGAAAATTCGTCCGCCCGGTTTTATCAATTTGCAAATTCTTCCTCAGCTAGTTAAAAGAATGAAATTGGCTGATATTATGACAATACTAGGTAGTATCGATATTATTATGGGAGAAGTTGATCGTTGAAATGATAATTGATACGACAAGAGTACAAGCTATCAATTCTTTTTCCAGATCGGAATCCTTAAAAGAGGTTTATGGGCTCATCTGGTTACTTGTTCCTATTCTTACTCCTGTATTGGGAATCATAATAGGGGTACTAGTAATTGTGTGGTTAGAAAGACAAATATCTGCAGGGATACAACAACGTATTGGACCTGAATACGCGGGTCCTTTGGGAATTCTTCAAGCTCTAGCAGATGGTACAAAATTACTTTTCAAAGAAGATCTTATCCCATCTAGAGGCGATATTAGTTTATTCAGTATCGGACCGTCTATAGCGGTCATATCCATTTTACTAAGTTTTTCAGTAATTCCTTTTGGCTATCACCTTGTTTTAGCCGACCTAAATATAGGGGTTTTCTTATGGATTGCCATTTCAAGTATTGCTCCTATTGGACTTCTTATGTCAGGATATGGATCGAATAATAAATATTCCTTTTTAGGTGGTCTACGAGCTGCTGCTCAATCGATTAGTTATGAAATACCATTAACTCCATGTGTGTTATCAATATCTCTACGTGTGATTCGTTGGAACATGGACTTTTTTATTTGACCTAATTTATTTGCATTTTTGTTCTAGGAAAAAAGAAAGTGGAATATATTGAATAGATATCCTCATTTTTTTATTCAACATTGGGGGCGATGAGCTAAACTAAACCAGATAGTTATATGAGTGAAAGAAAACAGCTTAGAAATTGGCAGTAAAAAGATTGAGTCTCATTACCTAGGTACAAGAGTTAAGCGGACATAAATATAAACAGTATAAACGGGTTACCCCAAGCAAGATTGGTTGATTAGTCATCATAGTTTGAAGCGGGTACAAAAGAGAAACTGTATGGAGTTTTTATTATTATATGTATTACCATACCGGAGATCGAATAAAAACGAGTGGACGGTTAGGAATACCAAGGTACACAAAGGATTAGTAATGGAGATAATGTAAGTAAATTATCCAAAGGGATATTTATGCATAAAAGGAATCCTAATGGGGCTTTAAGTTAGTAGAAATAATCAAGCAGTACTTTCCCACGATCCCGATCCAGAGTATGCTCCTACCCACTGATTAAACAAATTACTATCAGGAACGAAGTAATCCTTTATTTATATTTATTTTTTTTTGTCCAGATTAATACAGATAGAATTCTTATCATGATTCATGAACTAATATAATAGAATGTCTAATTCTTTGTCTAAAAAAAATAAGTCGAAATTTCTATTGAAACAACGTGATACAACGAGTATTTTATTGAAGTATTAAGTTATTACTGAACAAAAAATTGCAATTATAAAGAATGAGATCAATTCAGAAGCATTTGTTTTATTATAGCAGACAGAATTGCATTGGTCTAATTTTGGACTCTCCGATGTATCTTTACTCTATCTACTCTACAAAATAAGTAAAGTATATCGAGATTGAACCAGTCCTTAGATTTATTTGTGGCCGTCGAGGAGCCGTATGAAGCTTAAGTCTCATGTACGGTTTTGCAATAGCGATGGGAATAGTGATGTTATCACCGACTATGATTATCTAACAGTTCAAGTACAGTTGATATAGTTGAGGCGCAGTCAAAATATGGTTTTTGGGGTTGGAATCTGTGGCGCCAACCTATAGGTTTTACTGTTTTTTTAATTTCTTCCCTAGCAGAATGCGAGAGATTACCTTTTGATTTACCAGAAGCAGAGGAAGAATTAGTAGCAGGTTATCAAACCGAATATTCAGGTATAAAATTTGGTTTATTTTATGTTGCTTCCTATCTAAATCTACTAGTTTCTTCATTATTTGTAACAGTTCTTTACTTGGGCGGCTGGAATCTCTCTATTCCGTACATATTAAGTCCTGAGCTTTTCGGAATAAATGAAGTGGGCGGAGTCTTTAGAACGACCATTGGTATCTTTATTACATTAGCTAAAGCTTATTTGTTCCTGTTCATTCCTATCACAACAAGATGGACTTTACCTAGAATGAGAATGGACCAACTATTAAATCTTGGATGGAAATTTCTTTTACCTATTTCTTTAGGTAATCTATTATTGACAACCTCTTCCCAACTCTTTTCACTGTAAAGTAAAGGCACAGCCTATTCTAGATTCATAACTTCTCTCAAACAAGAGAAAGAAACATAAAATTATTCATAGATATTCAAGATATGTTCCCCATGGTAACTGGGTTCATGAATTATGGCCAACAAACAGTACGGGCTGCAAGGTATATCGGTCAAAGTTTTATGATTACCTTATCCCATGCAAATCGTTTACCTGTAACTATTCAATATCCTTATGAAAAATTGATCACATCGGAACGTTTCCGTGGTCGAATCCACTTTGAATTTGATAAATGCATTGCTTGTGAAGTCTGTGTTCGGGTATGTCCTATAGATCTACCCGTTGTTGATTGGAAATTGGAAACTTCTATTCGAAAGAAACGATTGCTTAATTACAGTATTGATTTCGGAATCTGTATATTTTGTGGTAACTGCGTTGAGTATTGTCCAACGAATTGTTTATCAATGACTGAAGAATACGAACTTTCTACTTATGATCGTCACGAGTTGAATTATAATCAAATTGCTTTGGGTCGGTTGCCAATGTCAGTAATCGACGATTACACAATTAGAACAATTATGAATTCGACTCAAACCAAAAAAGCCGTGGGTAAACCACTTGATTCAAGAACAATTACCGATTACTAATACTAAGATTTAGTTTTGATCTAAAGTAGCGCAGCTTCTTTCATCTTGCTTGGTCAATAACTAAAACTAAAATTTTAACAACTATGGAGTGCTGAGAATAATGAATTGCTTTGGATTGAAAATGGATTCATATATACTCTACATATATATATATTTTTATATAGTATATATATTATATAAACAGTTAATAAAAAAAATCGATTAATATTAATTTCGAAAGAAACTTTCAGATAGAGAAATGTATTCAATTATTTAACTAATAAGTAAGTGTATCTATATCAACCCACACCCCATTAGATTTAATTCAATTAGGAATGTATCAATAGGGTAACTTCTTTTTTCCTGGTTTGGTCAATAGGTTTATGAAAAATTTCGACTTAAAAATTATCTCTTATTTTACATAGAATGGATTTACCTGGACCAATACACGATTTTCTTTTAGTTTTTTTGGGATTGGGTCTTATAGTGGGGAGTCTAGGAGTGGTATTACTTACCAATCCAATTTTTTCTGCTTTTTCATTGGGATTAGTTCTTGTTTGTACATCCTTATTCCATATTCCATCGAACTCCCCCTTTGTAGCTGCTGCACAGCTCCTTATTTATGTGGGAGCAATAAATGTATTAATTGTATTTGCTGTGATGTTCATGAATGGTTCAGAATATTACAAAAATTTCCATCTTTGGGCCGTTGGAGACGGAGTCACTTCACTGGTTTGTACAAGTATTTTTGTTTCACTAATTACTACTATCCCAGATACGTCATGGTACGGGATTATTTGGACTACAAGATCAAACCAGATTATAGAGCAGGACTTGATTAATAATGGTCAACAAATTGGGATTCATTTATCAACAGATTTTTTTCTTCCATTTGAACTTATTTCGATAATTCTTTTAGTTGCCTTGATAGGTGCAATTGCTATGGCTCGTCAGTACTAAATAAAATAAAAAATAAATTATAATAATATAATAGGTAATAGGGACTTGTTCTTTTCTTTAAATTCTATTTTATTGTTCATATTGAAATGAATCGAGATTGATGAGGAGTTGGTCAATGATGCTCGAACATGTACTTGGTTTGAGTGCCTTTTTATTATCCATCGGTATTTATGGATTGATTACAAGTCGAAATATGGTTCGAGCGCTTATGTGTCTTGAACTTATACTGAATGCAGTTAATATTAATTTCGTAACATTTTCTGATTTATTTGATAATCGCCAATTAAAAGGAGACGTTTTCTCAATTTTTGTTATAGCAATTGCAGCTGCTGAAGCAGCTATTGGATTAGCTATTGTTTCATCAATTCATCGTAACAGAAAATCAACGCGTATCAATCAATCTAATTTGTTGAATAAATAATGGTATAAATAAAAATATAGACTATTCGCCAATTGAAATTGATATGTGCAACATAAGCCTACGGCGCTGTTTGCTAAAACGACGTGATAAATCAAAGTATCTTGGTACTCTTTCATGAGCAGATCCAGAACTAGATTGATTCTGGTAAATCTAAATCATTGATTCGTCTGGTGTATAGAATATAAAATTCATTTACTACTTTTACTAGATCGAAAATTTATGAGGTTAAAAAAATTTATAGATCCAATGTCACATTCAGTAAAGATTTATGATACATGTATAGGGTGTACCCAATGTGTACGCGCCTGCCCCACTGATGTATTAGAAATGATACCTTGGGACGGATGTAAAGCTAAACAAATTGCTTCTGCTCCAAGAACAGAAGACTGTGTAGGTTGTAAAAGGTGTGAATCCGCTTGTCCAACGGATTTCCTGAGTGTCCGGGTTTATTTATGGCATGAAACAACTCGTAGTATGGGTCTAGCTTATTGATACGTTCCAGAAAATTCCACTTGAATCCATTTTTTTCTTTACCGACAAAAACCCGTACTCGATAAATTATTTTCTTTCGAGCACGGGTTTTTCTGGTCAAAGTGTATCTTGTCTTTACCACGAATGATTTTCCTTGGTTAACAATAATTGTTGTTTTGCCGATATTCGCAGGTACTTTCATTTTCTTTTTCCCTCATAGAGGAAATAAGGTTATTAGGTGGTATACTATTTGTATATGTCTATTAGAATTACTTCTAACGGCCTATGTATTCTGTTATCATTTCCAATTGGACGATCCATTAATCCAATTAGAACAGGATTATAAATGGATCCATTTTTTTTATTTTCACTGGAGATTAGGAATCGATGGACTTTCCATTGGACCCATTTTACTCACGGGATTCATCACTACCTTAGCTACTTTAGCGGCCTGGCCGGTTACTCGAGATTCTAGATTGTTCCATTTTCTCATGTTAGCAATGTACAGCGGTCAAATAGGACCATTTTCTTCTCGGGATCTTTTACTTTTTTTTATTATGTGGGAATTAGAATTAATTCCTGTCTACCTACTTCTATCCATGTGGGGAGGGAAGAACCGTTTGTACTCAGCTACAAAATTTATTTTGTACACTGCAGGGGGTTCTATTTTTCTCTTAATGGGAGTTCTGGGTATGGGTTTATATGGTTCCAATGAACCAACATTAAATTTTGAAACATCAGCCAATCAATCATATCCTGTGGCATTGGAAATAATATTCTATTTTGGGTTTCTTATTGCTTATGCTGTCAAATTGCCGATTATACCTCTACATACATGGTTACCAGATACCCATGGAGAAGCACATTACAGTACATGTATGCTTTTAGCCGGAATCTTATTAAAAATGGGAGCATATGGATTGGTTCGGATCAATATGGAATTATTACCCCACGCTCATTCTATATTTTCTCCCTGGTTGATGATAATAGGCACAATTCAAATAATCTATGCAGCTTCAACATCTCTCGGTCAGCGCAATCTAAAAAAGAGAATTGCCTATTCCTCCGTATCTCATATGGGTTTCATAATTATAGGAATTGGTTCGATAACTGATACAGGACTCAATGGGGCCATTTTACAAATGATCTCTCATGGATTTATTGGTGCTGCACTTTTTTTCTTGGCAGGAACTAGTTACGATAGAATACGTCTTGTTTATCTCGACGAAATGGGAGGAATAGCTATCCCAATGCCAAAAATATTTACAATGTTCAGTAGTTTCTCGATGGCTTCACTTGCATTGCCTGGAATGAGTGGTTTTGTTGCAGAATTGGTGGTTTTTTTTGGACTAATAATGAGCCAAAAATATCTTTTAATGCCAAAAATACTAATCATTTTTGTAGCGGCAATTGGAATGATATTAACTCCTATTTATTCAGTATCTATGTTACGTCAGATGTTCTATGGATATAAGCAATTTCATTCTCCAAATTCTCATTTTTTTGATTCTGGACCACGAGAACTATTTGTTTCAATCTGTATCTTTCTACCCGTAATAGGTATTGGTATTTATCCGGATTTCGTTTTCTCACTATCAATTGACAAGGTAGAAGCTATTCTAGCTAATTACTTTTATAGATAGTTTTCATCAATAAGACATATAAAAAGAAAAAAGATACAAAAAAAAATAAATTTTTTTTGGTTCAGTTGTACAATGTACAATGAAAACTAAATAAGTCTTCTTTATTACTTCTTTATCTTTAAAGTAAAAAAAAAGAATTCAATTAATTGTAATCAGATACTTTTGTAGCTTTTGAGAACCATTTGAATAAAGTAGTGATTCAAATGGTTCTCAAAAACTCATAAAACTTTCATATGCTATTCTTGTGTATTGTATTCGTAAGGTATTTTCCTCAATTAGATGTTAATGTGAATGAACCATAACTATGTAGCCCGATTCCTAATAGGTTTACTCCAAAATAGCATATCCAAATTAAAAAAAATCCCATAGAAGCCACAATTGCAGAATTCGAGCCTTGCAAATCTTCATTTGTTCTAGTATGTAAATAAATTGCGAATATTGTCCAAGTAATAAATGCCCAAGTTTCTTTTGGGTCCCAATTCCAATATGATCCCCACGCTTCATTAGCCCATACCGCTCCCGAAAGAATACCTATGGTTAAAAATAGAAACCCGAGACTAATAATACGAGAACTCCAACAATCCAATTGCTGAATTAATTGATACCTGTGATAATTTCGAAACGAAATAAAACAATTGTTTTGTAAAACATTGCTTATTTTATTCGCGTATTGGATTTCGTCAAAGGGAAATCGCCCAACCAGTAAATTATTGTTTTTATATTTACCAAATATATCTATATTTTTTCGAAATGTAATGACTAGAAGAGCTATTGATAATAATGATCCACACAGAAGAGCTGCATAGCTCAATACCATCATACTTACGTGCATCATTAACCACTGTGATTGTAGAGCCGGTACTAATATTGCGGATTGATTCATTTTAGTTAAAAGACCTGAAGTAGCAAATCCTTGGGTAAAAACAGCACTTGGTGCAGTTATTGCATTTAAATAATTCATATGGTTCCTAAAATGGGGAACCATATGAATAATGGAGAAACTCCATGACAGGAACATTAATGATTCATATAAATCACTTAAGGGTAAATGTCCTGAATAAATCCAACGAATAACTAATAATCCTGTTATACAAACAAAAGTAGCTACCATTCCTTTTTCCGACGAATCATATAGTTCTACGATTTCGTGGACTAATAAGTTCATAAAAAAAATCGTAATTACAACGGAAACAATCGATAAAGAAATGTGAGTTAATATATGTTCTAAAGTAAAAAATATCATAAAAATCCTAAAAAAAGATGTCCTCCAACATTGGAATGGAAATCCATAATTTAATTCTATACCTATACATTATAGGAGTTATTCGAGTATTTATTTTACTCTTATTTTTTTTTATTTTATTTTTTATAAGATGCCGCCACTCGGACTCGAACCGAGATGCTCTAGCACTGCTTCCTAAGAGCAGCGTGTCTACCGATTTCACCATAGCGGCTTGCTCTAAATCATAATAGCCCATCCATCTTCAATCGTCGAGATTGAAGGAGGTAATTCAATGCAATATCTTGAGGACACTTTTAAAAATATCATTCAAATTCCTATTGCTATTTGAACGTTCAATAAAAATTATCTGTAGTAATAATAATTATCTTGTGGTGTGGGGCGGTGTTAGCTTTAAGAATGTAATGGCTTTTCGTGCGGTTTCTTATGGAATTGAAGAGTTGCAACTAGATAGTTCTGTTCTCAATCCATTCCTATTCCGAAATGAAAACAAAAAAGACATTTTTTTATTGCAGTTCGCAAAGAACTGAAGTGACGAGTAACAAATTGACGGATATCATAGAGGTTACCATAAGTTGTTTTATTGGAAGGAATATAAGCAACTCACTCAGTTTCACAACGAACTAGTTCAGAACTAATTCAATTAATGATTCCGAATACTGATTCCAAATAAATTAACTAAAATAACGAGGGCTTTTTTTATCAGGTTGAGTTATTGGTGGATGATAGAATACATATCAAAATCAAGTACTTTTTTGTATTTTACCTGTTCTATGGATTTAAACTAAATTATTGTAATAATAAATAATAAATGGTTGAAAATAGAATACATATTCTGTATCTTCATAAATATCTTAGGTAATAATTATATCTAAGTAATATAAGTAATAACTTTTAAACATTGACTTAATCTTATCATTTGATTTTAACTTCTTTTTTTTATTTGAATATTTCCAATTTTTAAATTGGAGTCTTTTCATATCTTGATTTTTTTTTTGCTCCTTTCAATTCAAAATATATAAGAGCTGGTGAATCGGAAACAATTAAACAAAACAATTAATAAAAAAAGTTTAATTTTATTATGGAACATACATATCAATATGCGTGGATCATACCTTTCGTTCCCCTTCCAGTTCCTATAGCAATAGGGTTGGGGCTTCTCCTTGTTCCGGCGGCAACAAAAAATATTCGTCGTATATGGGCTTTTCCTAGTGTTTTATTACTAAGTATCGTTATGATTTTTTCAGCCGATCTGTCTATTCAACAAATAAATGGCAGTCCTATCTATCAATATGTATGGTCTTGGACCATCAATAATGATTTTTCCTTAGATTTTGGCCATTTGATAGATCCGCTTACTTCCATTATGTTAATATTAATTACTACTGTTGGAATAATGGTTCTTATTTATAGTGACAATTATATGTCTCATGATCAAGGCTATTTGAGATTTTTTGCTTATATGAGTTTTTCTAATGCTTCCATGCTGGGATTAGTTACTAGTTCCAATTTGATACAAATTTATATTTGTTGGGAATTAGTTGGAATGTGTTCGTATCTATTAATAGGGTTTTGGTTCACACGACCCCTTGTGGCAAGTGCTTGTCAAAAAGCCTTTGTAACGAATCGTGTAGGGGATTTTGGTTTATTTTTAGGAATCTTAGGTCTTTATTGGATAACGGGTAGTTTTGAATTTCGGGATTTGTTCGAAATAGCCAATAATTTGATTGATAATGATGGGACCAATTCTTTATTTCTTACTTTGTGTGCTTCCCTATTATTTGTTGGTGTGGTTGCTAAATCCGCGCAATTCCCCCTTCATGTATGGTTACCAGATGCCATGGAAGGTCCTACTCCTATTTCAGCTCTTATACATGCTGCTACTATGGTAGCAGCGGGGATTTTTCTTGTAGCTCGACTTTTTCCTCTTTTTACAGTCATACCTTATATAATGAATATAATTTCTTTGGTGGGTATAATAACAATACTATTAGGAGCTACTTTGGCTCTTGCTCAAAGAGACATTAAAAGAAGTTTAGCCTATTCTACAATGTCTCAATTGGGTTATATTATGTTAGCTTTAGGCATGGGATCTTATCGAGCTGCTTTATTTCATTTGATCAGTCATGCCTATTCGAAAGCATTGTTATTTTTAGGATCTGGATCCATTATTCATTCAATGGAAACCGTTGTTGGATATTCTCCAGATAAAAGTCAGAACATGGCTCTTATGGGCGGTTTAACAAAATATGTGCCAATTACAAAAACTTCATTTTTATTGGGTACACTTTCTCTTTGTGGTATTCCACCCCTTGCTTGTTTTTGGTCCAAAGACGAAATTCTTAATGATAGTTGGTTATATTCACCGATTTTCGCAATAATAGCTTGTTTCACAGCAGGATTAACTGCATTTTATATGTTTCGGATGTATTTACTTACTTTTGAAGGGCATTTGAACGTTAATTTTCAAAACCACAGTGGCAAAAAAAATAATGCGTTCTATTCAATATCCATATGGGGCAAAAAAGGACCTAAAGTGAGAAAAAATAATTTTTTTTTATCGCCAATGAATAATAATCAAAGGGATTCCTTTTTTTCGAAAAAAACATATCCAATTGATGGTAATCTAGTAATAAATAGGATGCGACCTCTTATTACTATTAATAATTTTGCCACTAAAAAAATTGCCGCATATCCTTATGAATCGGACAATACTATGTTATTTCCACTTATTGTATTGGTCTTATTTACTTTTTTCGTTGGATCCATAGGAATTCCTTTTGGTCAAGGAATAAGTGATCATTTTGATATATTATCAAAATGGTTAACTCCGTCAATAAACTTGTTACATTCAAATTCTAACCATTATTTTGATTGGTATGAATTTGTAATAAATGCAATTTTTTCAGTCAGTATAGCTTATTTCGGAATTTTTATAGCGTCTCTTTTATATGGGCCTGCTTATTCATATTTTCATAATTTTAACTTAATCAATTTTTTTGTTAAAATGGGTCCTAGGAGAAGTCTCTGGGACAAAATCATAAATGTAATATATGATTGGTCATATAATCGTGGTTACATAGACATTTTTTATTCAAAAATCTTAAATAGGGCTATAAGAGGATTAACCGGACTAACTCATTTTTTTGATAAACAAGTAATTGATGAAGTTACGAACGGTATTGGTATTACCAGTTTCTTTGTAGCAGAAGTTATTAAATATGTAAGTGGAGGACGGATCTCTTCTTATCTCTTTTTTTACTTATTTTATGTATCAATTTTTTTAGTAATTTCTTACTTATATATATAGTTTCTAAAAAGTTTATAAGATAAAGGATATATCGTTATTTTTAATATAATATCATAAAGAATATAAAGAAAATTTGTTTCTAATTATTATTAATTTTTATTATTTTATTTTATTGTTGTATCATTTCAAAAAAAGTTGACAAACTTGGTGGATATGTAAAAGATATTTTTTGTTTTCCATCACTTCGGCATGTATAAAAAAAATATTGTGACATTTCATTTCTTACAGGGTTTTCAAATTTTCTTAGATTCATTCTTATTCTTACAAATGAATTCTTTCTTTTTTTTATATAACGCAATGGACGATTCCATCGTTTATAGTCAAAAAGAAGAGTC